ATTCCTTAGTGGATCGGCTCTATTACATAAGCAGATTCCTAAATTTTGCCCCATATCATGGGATAAGTAAGCAGTTTTTTTTAGTTGTATCGACCCAGTCGCTCACTAATGGATCTTTACGGTGCTTTCTCTATCAATTTGGGAACTTTATCCATAGAGTAGTAGTATAGGCCATACTTTCTTCCTATTTTGATTCTCGTGAAGTGTCCTTCCTTCCTACAGCTGATAGGGCAAAATCGTTGTTTTGACGATCCCTATGTAGAAAGCCCTTTTTCTAGTATTTACTAGAAAATTTGATCCTTTCTTTTTTTTTTTCTTCTTTCTATAGTGGAGATAGTCGCACGTAATGACAGATCACGGCCATATTATTAAAAGCTTGCGGTAAGAAGGGGTTTCGTTCTAGTGCCCGGAAATAATATTCCAAAGCCTTTGTATGCTCTCCATTGCTTGTGTGTATAAGGCCTATATTATAGAGTATATAACTTCGATCATAGGGATCAATTTCTAGTCGCGTAGCTTCATAATAATTCTGCAAAGCTTCCGCATAATTTCCTTCGGATTGAGCCAACATCCGTTACGGTCGTTCATTCTATTCAAAAAATCTCCGTTCCAAAACCGTACATGAGGTTTTCATCTCATACGGCTCCTCCCTTCTGTACATAGTACTAAGCGAAATAATCTATAGAATAAAAATAGAATTAGTCCCATCTTATTATGAACCGAAAGGGGCTGGTATTTTTCCAAGAAATCTCTAGCCAACCTTCCCGCAAGAGGTTTTTCTTAACACCAATGAATTCTATTAATGCTAGAGGAAAACGATAGCTCCAAGAATTTCTTTGTTCTCAACGCCTCCTATTTAGAGGAATTAGCCACTTCAACGATCTTTGATGGTTATAGGGGTATCCAAAGTACAAACCTGATGGTTGTTTGTTATCCCAACCATTCTTCCCAGCCCTGATACCGATCAGGAAAGGGCTAATTTCTAACAAAGTTTTTCTCTTGTTGATTCCTATTTCTAGGTGTAGTGCTTTTCTCCCCTATGCTGCCTATTGGTATGGTACTAGTAGAGTAGGATTGGCCTGTAATACAGAACCTATCCTGTAGGTGTAACCTTTCGCTCAATACTCAAATCTACAATTGAAGCATCTGAGGCCGCATCAATCGAGGATACACGACAGAAGGAATTGTTAGTTCACCTCACCTTCCCCAAGCGTGGGTTTCCTTTACTAATTTTGTTCTCTCTATGCGAACCCCCTCTCTTTCTCGTAAGACTGAGGTGTAGGTAGGGCTAAAAAAAAAAAAAAAAAAAGAGTCAAATCGCACCATCTCTATAATAAGTAAATGCCCTTTTTTCCCCTGAGGTTGTCGGAATTATTCGCAATAAAATATTGGCTACAATTGAAGAGGTCTTATCAATGAAATTTCCATTTATACGGGATCTAGGCATAATTCCCAACCCATTCTATATAGAATTGTTTTCATTTCTTCACAAAATAACATAAAAACAAACACATTCGATTCTTATAAATCGCTCGATCCATATGCTCTAAATGGATAAGAGAGGTATGGATTTTCCGCTCAGCTCAAATTGTCTCCTTTTCCTTCTGTTTGGACAAGAAGAGATATGAAATATTTGACTAAGATTGGATTTCATTCCACTTTTCTATTTCTCAACAAGAACTTCTCTCATCAGCTATTTCGCGTTTTCAAAGTCATTAATTGTCTCATACCCTTTTTTAGATTTCGATTGTATGGCGTAGCGTACCTTATGCAAACAGAATTCTAGGGTTCCTCTATTTTATTATGGAATAAGAAGAATTCTTCCATTCTCTTTTTCTTTGGTTTGGGGAAAACCCAAACTAAAACTTTTCGAGGGAGCGGAATTCCTAGTAAAAAAATCCTGGATCCTTCCACTTAGATGAAAAGGAATTTTTCCAATAGAACCATGGAACCCCCGAGCCGTTGTGGTTGTACCTGTACTGCAGGAATAGGAAAACTCGCTATTCACTTAGTTTATTTTCCATAATAAGATTATGTAGGAGAGATGGCCGAGCGGTTCAAGGCGTAGCATTGGAACTGCTATGTAGACTTTTGTTTACCGAGGGTTCGAATCCCTCTCTTTCCGTTTCTCTTAATTGATCAACGTTAACGATCACAATGTATCAAATCAAATAACAATTTATTCCAGCAATAATACCTTTATTTAATAGAAATTTTTTATAGTAAATTACTGTGGTATGTAAAATACACATAGAGGAAAGAACAAAAAAGAAAAAAGGATCCTAGGGTTAATCCATTTATGCTAGTTGAATGGGAAAATACGAATTAAGGGCCTTAGGTCGATTTAGTTCGGGGAAAGGGGAAGGGGAAGAAAATTCTATGAACTTTTCCTTTTTTCGTTAAGTTCAAGTCTGACGAGAGTAATATTCTACAACTAACAACTCATTTATTTTGAGACCGACCCACTTCCTATCTAGGATTTTTTTAACTAGTCCTTTATATTGCAATGTGTCAATCGTCAAATGCTTTGGCAATTTCCCCGGGTCGGATGAAGCAATAGAATTTTGAATCAGACGTTTTGATCTTTGGTTATCCTTCGTAGTAATAATATCTCGGGGTTTGCAACGAAAACTTGGTATATCGACTATACGACCATTAACTAAAATATGTCTATGGTTAACTAATTGCCGGGCCCCAGGAATGGTTGAAGCCATACCCAATCGAAAAAGGATATTATCCAAACGCATTTCAAGTAATTGTAGTAAAACCTGACCTGTTGACCTTTTTGCTTTTCCAGCGATATGTACATATCTAAGTAATTGTCGTTCTGTCAGACCATAATGAAAACGCAATTTCTGTTTTTCTTGAAGACGAATACGATATTGCTCTTTTTTCCCAGAATGGAATTTCTTTTTCAGATTACTTCCGGATTTAGGTGTTTTTCTAGTGAGTCCTGGTAAAGCTCCCAGACGGCGTATTTTTTTTAAACGAGGTCCTCGATAACGGGACATGAAGACTCCTTGTTTATTTTATTGAAATTTCATTTTACACAATTAATTTCATTGTATTTACATTACAGAATACATCAAAATTAAAACTGAATTAAACTAAAGGATAAACAGAGTAAAATCTACTAAAGTACCACAAAAAATGGAATTTCATCAACATCTGGATTTTTTGTATATATATTATTTATTTTATTGTTTTGTATCTAGCAAAATTGTAAGGTAGAACCACATAATAGATCCTGGATTCTCCATTTAATTCGGAGAAAAAGAGAAAAAGAGAGATTCTTGTTCATGGAACATCGATATAGAAAAAAGCCGACTATCGGATTTGAACCGATGACCCTCGCATTACAAATGCGATGCTCTAACCTCTGAGCTAAGTGGGCTTACATAACAGAAATAGTGTAACAAATAGAAATATGTATAGTATAGGAAATCCGTAAAATGTCAGATCTTAATTATTAATCTTAGCTATTAACTAGTTCGAAATTGGAAGTTCTACTTAGAAAAAAATACTAGAACTTCATAAAGATAAAGTTAACTTGATATGCTTAACTGGAGGATATCCTTAAATAGGATTATAGAAATTTTTGAACTTTCTTTTTATTTCTCTAATTCGCAAATTGATTTTTCTAATAGAATAGAATCTATTCCAATTTCTATATTGAATTTGATTTCAGATATTTTCAATTTGATATGGCTCGGATGAGTAATCTAATACATAGAAAAGAATAATATATATGATGAAAGATATAATAAAGAGAAAATGCGAATTTCTTGGCATTTTCATTCGATCATTATAGACATTTTTTGAGATATTTTGTTTTTTTTGTTATTTCTTAATAATTTAATGATTAATATTTCACTAAGGAGAACATAGAATCATAGCAAATGAAATTGCTAATTCTGATTAGAAAAAAAAAAGAATGAATATCAAGCGTTATAGTATGATTTTGAATACTCTAAAAAAGAAAGGCGGGGGGGGGTGGGGGAGAGAAAAACTTTGGGATATATTGATTCGGATTGAATTGCAAATACATCAACGATAGAATCAATTCAATTCTGAATTGCAATAAGCAGGGTCTGTCAAATAGAGACGAACTGCTAGACTACGTCGAGTAATTAATTCAACGATTCCAAAAAAAACTAAGAGATGGATGAAATTACACAAGGAATCCAGGTCTCAATCAAAGAAAAGGAAAATGGGGATATGGCGAAATCGGTAGACGCTACGGACTTGATTGTATTGAGCCTTGGTATGGAAACCTGCTAAGTGGTAACTTCCAAATTCAGAGAAACCCTGGAATTAAAAAAGGGCAATCCTGAGCCAAATCCGTGTTTTGAGAAAACAAGTGGTTCTCGAACTAGAATCCAAAGGAAAAGGATAGGTGCAGAGACTCAATGGAAGCTGTTCTAACGAATCGAGTTGATTACGTTGTGTTGGTAGTGGAACTCTCTCTAAATTTAGAGAAAGTAAGGGCTTTATACATCTAATACACACGTATAGATACTGACATAGCAAACGATTAATCACGGAACCCATATCATAATATAGGTTCTTTATTCTTTTTTAGAATGAAATTAGGAATGATTATGAAATAGAAAATTCTGAATTTTTTTAGAATTATTGTGAACCCATTCCAATCGAATATTGAGTAATCAAATCCTTCAATTCATAGTTTTCGAGATCTTTTAAAAAGTGGATTAATCGGACGAGGATAAAGAGAGAGTCCCATTCTACATGTCAATACTGACAACAATGAAATTTCTAGTAAAAGGAAAATCCGTCGACTTTATAAGTTGTGAGGGTTCAAGTCCCTCTATCCCCAAACCCTCTTTTATTCACTAACTATAGTATTTATCCTCTTTTTTTCTTTTTATCAATGGGTTTAAGATTCATTAGCTTTCTCATTCTACTCTTTCACAAAGGAGTGCGAAGAGAACTCAATGGATCTTATGCTGCTATTCATTGAATAGATTTCTTTTTTATTA